GAAAAATATGGTGGATTAACTGATCTTTCCATCAGTTGATGAAAGAGCCCAATGCAACAAAATGCATGTTGGGTCTTTGAAACAGTTCGAATTATTTCGATAATAATCAGTTTCATCTGTTTTACCGAGAAGGTCTACGGTTCGAGTCCGTATAGCCCTAATCCTAATATATTCTATTTTATTCTATTTTAGTTTAGTATACCTCATTACGTTAGTAGTTGTTTATAGACCGGACAGGCCAGGCCACTTGGTTGGTCCCATAGAAATTAGAAATGAAAGTATTACCAAACACTCATGTAAATGCATAGGTACAGAAAAAATAAAAAATTTCAATAAATCTAATCCGTACTTGTCGAATCTCGGATAAATCTCGTATAAAATACTCATCCTTCTTCATTAAGAATTGTAGATGAATTAGATATGATTTTTTCTCTTTTCCTGTCCATGATCAAAGAGTTAGCGACACGCTTTTGTTTTTGTATACCGAATCTCAATCAATTTAGGAAGTGAAAATCATGACATGATTCTGCCTAAAAACTTCAACCTGACCCAACCAAGTCTAATCCTAAGTCACATGGGTCTAGGACGTATTCCTTTCTTGGTCTTGGGTCTTGTATTTGTATTGTAGTATTGTAGAAGCCCCCTGCCCTGACTAATCACTAATCGTTTATTTTTTGGCAGAACAAGAGCAACCTTATTGATTGATTCAGAGATAATAGAGAGATAATGAATTGGTCCTAAATTAAATGGATTAACGTTTCTTCTTCCATATTCTATGAGTTGAGTGGGTTTGGGGGTTTGATTTGGTCTGTCGAATCATTCGATAATGTGTGATTCTTTCTATTCGAAAATGGTATGTAAATCTTTTATGATTCCGTCGATTATACTACTCCACTTTTTGCTATGTTTCATTGTCTAGTATAGGTTTGCTGTAAAACCTTTTCTTGTAGCAGAATCTAACCCACTGCTTGGTCTTATCATTATATTATTAAGTGTTATTGCCGTACCAAAACAAACAAATATTTTGGTTCATTTCAAATCGTAATCTAGTTTAGTACTAGAGATTGGTCCGAAATAGAATGAAATGAGTCTTTCATTCTAACTCCACTGAAATAACTCCATTCTTCTTATTTATTTCTGAGAAGGTGGGGGTTCAAAGTTTCCATATGGAAAGATATAAGTTGTTATACGTCACCTCTCAATTCAACGGATTGAATCAAATTCATTAAGAAAAATAGAAATGAAATTTAGGACACGGAAAGGATAAAAAAGTGTTCGATGCATTAGATTATGCATTCATATTCGTATCAAATCAATAGAAGCAATGATCCTCTACCCAGATTTTAATGAAAAAGGAATACTTCGATTCGAATAAATAGAATATGTTAGAAATCCCTAGACAATTTACCTCATATGACTTTTTAAAAATAGAATTATTCGAAATTGTATTTCATTATATTATTTATTCCATTATAAATTCTAATTTCTTTTATTTCATTATTATTATATTCCATCTTTCATTCTATCTTTCATTATTATTATTATATACTATGAAGTATTATATACTATGAGGTTATTATATACTATGAAGATAGTATTCTAATGAATATAGTATTCATAGTATTTAATTATAGGATATTTATTATAGGATATTTACTTTTCTTTACTATTTTTTGACTATTTCTTTTTTATATTTTTTATTATTTATATTTCTATTTTTTATTATTTATAAATATGAATTTCTTATCAATTTCTTATATTTATTACATTACAAATTTATTATCAATTTCTTATAAATTATGTATTATAAATTATGTATTTGAAAATTATGTATTTGAATTGTATTTGAATATTTTATTTTGAATATTTTATTAGATTATAGATTCTAATGGATTAGAAGATATTTTAATTTATAGGATATTTTTATATTCTATTATGGATTAGAATAGGTTATAGGATATTTTTATAGGATATTGATATTTCCTATAGTTATAAGTTATAGGAATAGAATATTTTCGTATTTTATTACTTTTTTATAGAAGATAGAAAACTCAAGACAAAGTGAGAGAGTTTTGTTTGTGTAAGAGCACCCTACGTTTACACCATATCTAAATAGAATCGAAATCAAAAATGGAAGTGGGATTCCATTAGATGAATCTTTAAACAAGACATGCCCCACAGCAAACAAACTCTAAGCTATGTGGTTTGATTTGATCAAAATAAATTCTTGTTTCGTCTAAGATAAGAAGCTTTGGATGAATTGACAATTCCGATTCGAATCGAATAATTCAGCCTATTCCACATTACTAGGAGTACATTTATGTTTCTGCTTCACGAATATGATATTTTCTGGGCATTTCTAATAATATCAAGCGTTATTCCTATCTTGGCATTTGTAATTTCCGGAGTTTTAGCCCCGGTTAGTGAAGGACCAGAGAAGCTCTCTAGTTATGAATCGGGTATGGAACCCATGGGGGATGCTTGGTTACAATTCCGAATC